ATTTTTATGAAATACAAGATGCTCATTGAATGATAAGAAAGGAATTTACACTTATCCAAAGAGATTTAAGGATTGTACTTTCTATTCTAGATTAATAATAAAGAGATCTCATTTGTATTATGTATTAGGCAATATATGGATTATAGATAGGCTAACAATCGAATTAGGAATTCGTTGGGATTCTTACCGTTTTTTTTTCATAGGAGCCGAACCATCAAACGAGTTCTGCATCATGAACTTCGTACTGGGCCTATTTCTTAGATTTGCTTAGATTGGTTCGATAAAGTCATATCGGAAGGAATTGGGAGATTGAATAGGAAATAACATTTTTTGAACGAAAGAAAAAAAGCGTTTCTTAAATTTCATTTTAGAATATTTAGTTTAGAATAATAATAATATTTTAAAATGAAATTTAAGAAACTTTACCCATCTATAAATATCAAATAGATGGGGTATTTCTCGTAAATATAGAAAAAGTATGTAGGAATTATGATCCATATTCGAAATGAATATGGATCTTGCTTCCTATCAATTACTTTCTAAAAAGGTCTTATACAACGAAACCCTGTATCTGGAACCAGATTTGAACTGGTGACACGAGGATTTTCAGTCCTCTGCTCTACCGACTGAGCTATCCAGATCATTTCCAATGGAACATTCCATCCTCATTTTAGGAGAGGACTGGGGTCTATGTCAATTAAAGGTACAGGGGGGGAATTACAAAGTTTTCCCCAAGTCCTGTATGTAATTTCTTAGGTCTTTAAAAAGACGACTTTGCAAGTTGTAAGTTTCGGTATGAGTAATGCTATTGATTGTGAATCATTCAATTAGGGATTCCTTTCTAAATTTAGATGTGTATTCTATATCACATGTGATAAGAGAAAGTCATTTACGCCCCCATACGTTGAAAAAAAAAATGAGAAAAGGGAATTGGGAACCGCCAGCAAAAAAGAAAAAGGGGGTAGGATAGATAGAAAATAAGCTTTTGGGGATAGAGGGACTTGAACCCTCACGATTTTAAAAGTCGACGGATTTTCCTATTACTATAAATTTCATTGCTGTCGGTATTGACATGTAGAACGGGACTCTATCTTTATTCTCGTCCAATTAATTAATCAGTTCTTTAAAAAAAGACTAAAACTATCAGACTACGGAGTGGGGTGATTTGATGAATGAATATTCGATTCTTTCTTGAATGTGGAATCAATTCCCACCAATTCTTCTATTTTTCATCTAAAAAAATACAGATGCAGACTCGGGCCGTCATTCCTTTTTTTTAGATATTTTAGTATTCAATAGATCCGTTTATCCTTCATCTTTTCTGAAGTTTCGATGAAAAGATTCATCTACCAACGCAGTCAACTCCATTTGTTTTAGAACAGCTTCCATCGAGTCTCTGCACCTATCCCCTTTTCGCTTTATGAACCTTTATTTTGAGAAGACAGGATTTGGCTCAGGATTGCCCATTTTTTTTTAATTCCGGGGTTTCTCTGAATTTGAAAGTTATCACCTAGTAGGTTTCCATACCAAGGCTCAATCCAATTAAGTCCGTAGCGTCTACCGATTTCGCCATATCCCCTTCCCTTTTGTTTTGAGATTAGGATCTCATTATGAGATCATTTTTTTTTTTTTTTCATTTCTGCAGGAACCTTTGCATTTTTTAGGTTTAGGTATCGATTACCATCTCTAAAAAAGATTTTCTTTCTAAACCTGTATTTGCTCCAATCAAATTGGATTTTATCCTTGGTATATCGGCAATTCAATATAGATTGACATATACCCTTTCTATATGTTTTTATTACTGCAACTTTTCCCATGTAAGTTGGTATACTTGAAGGATCGATTCTTTTTTTTTTTCTTAACTGCCTCCTTTACGAATGAAAGCCGAGGAATGTCCGATTAGTTATAATTATAACTAAGTAAATAATTCAACTTCTTCAAAAAAATAGAAAAAAAGAGTAGAATTATTATAATAAAACTAAAGAGGTGTAATAAAAAGAATTTCCAATGGAATAAAAAAATCCAATTTGACTATACTACAAACAAATATTTAAGATTGACTATCAAATCAAATAGAATCCAATTTCTATTTAGAGATAAAGAACTAGAAGTTCTATATCGCTATATGAATCATTATGTTCTATAATATTCACTATTTATTTTATTCCAAAATTCTAGATTTTACGATTTTTCTACTATATTTCTATAGCTATATTTCTATAGACAGTACACTATACACTAATACTATAAGTGTATTGAATTCCTATGCATAGAAAATTTTTATTATTTTTATTATGTGGGGCCCGCTTAGCTCAGAGGTTAGAGCATCGCATTTGTAATGCGATGGTCGTCGGTTCGATTCCGATAGCGGGCTTTTCCCTATTTTTTTCCTTTTTTATTCCATTCCATTAAAGACTATTGAAAAAAGTTTCTTCCCTTAATCCATTTATTAACTTATAAGATAGGAACTCCCAACTAGGCCAGGAAAAGGATTTTCTAT